ATTATCTTTCTATTCATTTCAAAAATGTCATGATCCCTTCCCGAACCAAACTTGAACCTTTCGATTCATTTGGCTCTCACGCTCAACTACTTAAATTTTTTTATGGTTAATTGCCATATCCTTTTTGAATGGAATGATGTAATGAACCTATCCTCTACTCTTTGTTCATATTCGAACACAATTGGAAATGAATCAATAATCCAAGGCCAGAATATAATTTTTGGAGGACTCTTCTGACCAAACAAAAAATATTTAATTGTCAGCAAAGTTGTTTTTTTTTCAAATCAAAAAGAAATTTATTATTTTATATTTATAAATAGGTCATCGCCTCAGCATTTGGCATTTAAACAAAAATGTAATAAAAAAAAAAAAGAAAAAGGATGAACCTTTTCCCAATACCAATAAAAGTGTCAAATCTTTTTATCGATATGAGTGTTATATATCGATAAATTTAGAACTATTCCTTGTAAATGGAAAATCGTTTCCGTATTAACATAGTGGTAGAAAGAGTACCATGCTGTGGCTGAACTTCAAACGGTTTAGCTTTAACCATGTTAATAGTTCCACATTGTTGGGTGCTAGAGAATCAAAGTATATTTACCAACAAATCGCGAAATGCTATGGTTCTTCCATATGATTCTATGATTTAAAAATTTATTAAGATTCAGAAGTAATTCGCGAGATCATGCACCTTTCTTTACGAGTTATACCGAAAAGCGGTGCAGCTGGTTGAATCCAGTCTATTCTTGAAATAAACAACTCGCACACACTCCCTTTCCAAAAAAGATCAATACACCAATCACTACACTTAGATTTATTGGATTTGTTGCTAAAATATCGGTATTCAATCCGAAACTCCCGGCCGATGGCCAGTGACCCAGGGAAACGAAAGAATCGGTTACATTTTTCATAGGATCTCCTCTTATAGACTAAAAGAACAAAATTTTTGTTGTATTATACTTGACCTATTTCTTATAAATCGAAAATAGATTGAAAATAGATTGAACAATGTATTTTTTTTTTTTCAATTGAGATTTCCAATAAGAATAAGACTTATTCGAATAGAATTAGGTACGGGGTTTTCGTGGAAATTGCGAAATACCACATCTGTTGCACCAGTCCTAAAGAGTTTTCGTTGGACTAAGAAGGGGAAGGAAGAAAGCGAGTCGGTAACACGAATTCCTCATCCTCAAATCAGCCCTTCCCCCGGTTTTTCTTACCAAAGAAGTAATTTAATTATTTAATTGTAGGAGCGTAAGCTTGGTATAATGCGAATAGGCAAGCAAACAAGCGTCAATTCCAAAGAAAAAAACTTATTTTTTTCGTATTAGGATTAAACGAAAGGATTCGCAAATAAAAGAGCTAATGCTACAACCAACCCATAAATTGTTAAAGCTTCCATAAAAGCCAAACTAAGCAATAAAGTACCTCGTATTTTACCTTCTGCTTCGGGCTGTCTAGCAATACCTTCTACAGCTTGCCCTGCAGCAGTGCCTTGACCAACTCCCGGTCCAATAGAAGCAAGCCCTACAGCCAATCCAGCAGCAATAACGGAAGCGGCAGAAATAAGTGGATTCATGATATGATAAGTTCCTTGCACAAAAAAAAGAAATGGTTAATGATACAATAAACGAATAAATTATGACTTAATTATTCCATCGACTAAGATTCAGCCAGTCGAAGTCAGTAAGAACTCCGAATTGAAATACTAATATTCCAGCAGATCATCAGAAAGGCTTTCTTTGTTTTAGTTCCTATTTGTTAAGTATTTCCTGAATCTTGAGTTTATCATTTCCTTCTTTCTAACCATTCTTTAAATTCTTCGACCCTTTCTTGATTTTTTTTTATTCATTCTCATAAGGAAAATAAAAAAAATATCTCTATTAATTAATTTTAATTTAATTAAAGTAGGGCTTAATACTTAATATTAGTTCATATATAACTAGTCAATATCTAATATCCAATATACATGCCTTTCTTCCATAACGTAAACCCAGTATTCTGCCTTAAATTAAATAGGATTCTAGAATCTTTTAGCCATTCGATTCCATATACCTAGCTCGGCCTTTCTATACTAAATACTAACCACCCACCCTTCCAAATCCCTTTGCTATTACTTTCTATTACTATAGAATACAAGTATGTTCCCTAAGGAGATTCTCTTGAAACATAAAAGACTCTTTCGAAACTGAATTAATGATGACCCTCCATGGATTCGCCTATATAAGCTGCGGCTAAAGTTGCAAAAATAAGAGCCTGAATGCCACTTGTAAATAGTCCAAGAAACATGACAGGTATAGGAACTACTAAAGGTACTAAAGAAACAAGAACAACAACGACTAATTCATCGGCTAATATATTTCCGAAAAGTCGAAAACTGAGGGATAGAGGTTTTGTGAAATCTTCTAATATGTTAATAGGTAAAAGAATTGGAGTTGGTTGAATGTATTTACTAAAATAACTCAAACCCCTTTTTGCAAGACCTGCATAGAAATATGCT